CATTTTAAAATTGGTTTATTCTGCAGCAGCAAATGCTAATCACAATAAGGGTTTGAACGAAACAAGTTTAATCATTAGTAAAGCCGAAGTCAACGAGGGCACAACTGTGAAAAAATTAAAGCCCCGGGCTCGAGGACGGGGTTATCCTATAAAAAGATCCACTTGTCATATAACTATTGTATTGAAAGATATATCTTTAGATGAAGAGGAAGAAATAGATAAAAGGAAATTCTATAAATTAGAGCTGAGGAATACTTAAAGGAAGAATATTTTATATTATAAAAAATACAAATACGCTATATTATGTTATGCTTAAAAAAAATCGAATGAATAAAAAAAAAATACAAACGGATGTCACGTTTCACGATATATATAGTAGTGGGGGATTATGGGACAAAAAATAAATCCACTTGGTTTCAGACTTGGTGCAACCCAAGGTCATCATTCTCTTTGGTTTGCACAACCAAAAAATTATTCAAAGGATCTACAAGAAGATCAAAAAATACGAGATTGTATCAAAAATTATGTGCAAAATAATATGAAAATATCCTCTAATGTAGAGGGAATTGCACGTATAGAGATTCAAAAAAGAATCGATTTGATTCAGGTCATAATCTATATGGGATTCCCCAAGTTATTAATAGAAGACAGGACTCGAAGAATCGAAGAATTACAGACGCATGTACAAAAAGAACTCAATTGTGTAAACCGAAAACTCAACATTGCTATTACAAGAATTGCAAATCCTTACGGGCACCCCAATATTCTTGCAGAATTTATAGCCGGACAATTAAAGAATAGAGTTTCATTTCGCAAAGCAATGAAAAAAGCTATTGAATTAACTGAACAGGCAGGTACAAAAGGGATTCAAGTACAAATTGCAGGGCGTATCGACGGAAAAGAAATTGCACGTGTTGAATGGATCCGAGAAGGTAGAGTTCCTCTACAAACCATTCGAGCTAAAATTGATTATTGTTCCTATGCAGTTCGAACTATCTATGGGGTATTAGGCATCAAAATTTGGATATTTGTAGACGAGGAATAATAAGAACTTACTTGACTTATATTTAGTTATATCTGGTGATAAAACAAAAAATGGCAAACTCTTTCATTCTTTTTCTGGTAAATAAGAAAAAAAAAAAAAAAGAACAATTCTATAAGGTTGAATAAAAATTCGATTAATCATTTGATATAATTGCTATGCTTAGTGTGTGACTCGTTGGTTTTTTTAGGGTTGGGATTCCAAAAAATGGACAGCCCATAGTACAAACTGATAACTATAGAACTAATAACCAACTCATCACTTCGTGTTATCTGGATAGAAAGAACCAGTCAAGATATGATATATAAGTCATATCATTGTAGCAACTGAAATCTTTTTTACATAAAAAAAAAAAAAATCTGATTATGGGTTGTAAAGCAATATAAAGTATACAGATAAATGGAAGGGTGAGAGAAAGATAGAAAAAGAATATTAATGATATATAATTCCAATATGTAAGGTCTATGAGTCATCTCATATAAAGGGAATGTAATAAAGCATCAATACTGATTGATCCATAATTAGACAAATCCGTGCATAGAACAAAAAATCAAGAGCCCCGAGCCAATAAAGACTGAGAAGGTTGACTCAAGAATAAATTTAATTGGAGGCTCCGTTGTAAAATTCAGACCTAATCATTAATCGAGAAGTGGTGGGAACGACAGAACCTGTGAATGCATAAGATTCTATTGAAAACGAATCCTAATGATTCATTGAGTAGGATGGCGGAACGAACCAGAAACCTATTCATTTATTCTGAGAGGTCATGTCATAGACTAATCTTACAACTGAATGTTGAAAGAGTAAATATTCGCCCGCGAATTTTTTTTTATTTCTAAATTTTAGTCGATTCGAAATAAAAGGAAAAACAAAATAAAGATTCATTATAGCGTTCTACCAAAACGACATTATCTATAAATAGAATACGTGTTAAATTATATATTAAAAGAATACGTGTTAAATTATATATTAAAACACAAAAAATTTCTAATTTATAATCGATTAGATCAAATTTCAAAGAATCCCACGATTCCATATATTATTAACCGTGTATTTTTTTTTGTTTAATTTTTTTTTTATTGTTTAATTCGCGAGGAGCTGGATGAGAAGAAACTCTCGTGTCCGGTTCTGTAGTAGAGATGGATGGAATTGCTAAACAACCATCAACTATAACCCCAAAAGAACCAGATTCCGTAAACAACACAGAGGAAGAATGAAAGGAATATCTTATCGAGGTAATCGTATTTGCTTCGGTAGATATGCTCTTCAAGCGCTTGAACCCGCTTGGATCACATCTAGACAAATAGAAGCAGGGCGGCGAGCAATGACACGAAATGCACGCCGCGGTGGAAAAATATGGGTACGCATATTTCCAGACAAACCTGTTACAGTAAGACCTACAGAAACACGTATGGGTTCGGGGAAAGGATCTCCCGAATATTGGGTAGCTGTCGTTAAACCCGGTAGAATACTTTATGAAATGAGCGGAGTAGCAGAAAATATAGCTAGAAGGGCTATTTCAATAGCGGCATCTAAAATGCCTATACGAACTCAATTCATTCTTTCTGGATAGGAATGTAGAAACAAACGAAAGGGGTTTTGGGGATGAAAAAAAAAAACAATTGCAGGTTTCTTTTTTTGTTTTGAACAAATAATATTTCTTTTTTTTATTTATACCTTTGCATTGAAAAAGAAAAAACCGATAAAAAAATGATATGATTCAACCTCAAACCTATTTGAATGTAGCGGATAACAGCGGGGCCCGAGAATTGATGTGTATTCGAATCATAGGAGCTAGTAATCGACGATATGCTCATATTGGTGACATTATTGTTGCTGTAATCAAGGAAGCAGTACCAAATACACCTCTAGAAAGATCAGAAGTGGTCCGAGCTGTCATTGTACGTACTTGTAAAGAACTCAAACGCGACAACGGTATGATAATACGATATGATGACAACGCTGCGGTTGTTATTGATCAAGAAGGAAATCCAAAAGGAACCCGAATTTTCGGCGCGATCGCCCGGGAATTAAGACAGTTAAATTTCACTAAAATAGTTTCATTAGCACCTGAAGTATTATAGGGGAAGACCTTAATATAGTATTTGAATGAAATTGATTAAATTTATTTAATTAATTAGTAAATTGTTTATCTATCACGTATATATCTTTAATAATTCATAAATATAAAAAAAAAAAAAAGAATTCATAAATATTAAAAAATTAAGAAAAAAAGAAAAAGAGCATGTTGATTATATCAAAATTAGGGGGAAACAAAAATCTTAGTTTATCATGAGTAAAGACACTATTGCTGACATAATAACCTCTATACGAAATGCTGACATGAATAAAAAAAGAACAGTTCGAATACCATCTACTAACATCACTGAAAATATTGTTAAAATCCTTTTACAAGAAGGTTTTATTGAAAACGTGAGAAAACATCAAGAAAGCAATAAATATTTTTTGGTTTTAACCCTACGACATAGAAGAAATAGGAAAGGACCATATAGAACTGTTTTAAATTTAAAACGGATCAGTCGACCCGGTCTACGAATATATTCTAACTATCAACGAATTCCTAGAATTTTAGGCGGAATGGGGGTTGTAATTCTTTCTACTTCTCGAGGTATAATGACAGACCGAAAGGCTCGACTAGAAGGAATCGGCGGAGAAGTTTTGTGTTATATATGGTAATCTTTATAATAGCCGACACGGTCATATTTGTGAAAAAAGAGAAAGGACAAGTTTATAATATTATCCCTCTTACATTAGTTGATACTTCAAAGCGGTTTTACTTGGAATGAAACAACAAAAATGGATTCATGAGGGTTTAATTACCGAACAACTTACCGATGGTATGTATCTTCCGGATTCGTTTAGATAACAAAAAAATTATTCTGGTTTTTGTTTCGTAAAGGATTTCATGTAGTTTTATACGTATACTACCAGGAAATAGACTAAAAATTGAGGTAAGTCCTTATGATTCAACCAAAGGGCGTATAATTTAGAGACTCCAAAGCAAAGACTTGAATGATTAGGCGGTTTTTTCAATTTCAACATTCTTTCGTGAGGATACAATTCGAAATTAAAAATTTCAAGAAACTTATTTTCTTCCAATAAGTAGATTCGGAATTAAAAAAAGGAATGACAAATATGAAAATAAGGGCCTCCGTTCGTAAAATTTGTGAAAAATGTCGATTGATCCGTAGGCGGGGACGAATTATAGTAATTTGTTCTAACCCGAGACATAAACAAAGACAAGGATAATCTTTCTAAAACAAAAAGACTCTCGAAATCTAAAGGACCCGATGTACAGATGTACAAATAAATAAATAAATAAAATAAGTAAAAAAAAAAAAAAAAAGAATAAGGATCTGTTTTGACATGAAATGGATATATCCATATATCTCTGACTTATATTTATGAGATGATAAAATATGGCAAAACCTATACCAAAAATTGGTTCGCGTAGAAATAGACGTATTGGTTCACGTAAGAATACACGTAGAATCCCCAAGGGAGTTATTCATGTTCAAGCAAGTTTCAACAATACCATTGTGACTGTTACAGATGTACGGGGTCGAGTAATTTCTTGGTCCTCTGCCGGGGCTTGTGGATTCAAGGGTACAAGAAGGGGTACACCATTTGCCGCTCAAACCGCAGCAGGAAATGCTATTCGGACAGTAGTGGATCAAGGTATGCAACGAGCAGAAGTTATGATAAAAGGCCCGGGTCTCGGAAGAGATGCGGCATTAAGAGCTATTCGTAGAAGTGGTATACTATTAAGTTTCATACGGGATGTAACTCCTATGCCACATAATGGCTGTAGGCCTCCTAAAAAAAGACGTGTGTAAAAATAAACATTGAAGAGATTTCAAGAGAAATAAATAATTCAATGATTTGATCAAATAATATACTATGGTTCGAGAGAAAGTAACAGTATCTACTCGGACAC